TTACAGTGTAACACTGTAATAACAATCAAAAAACTTTTAAAAAAAGTGGTATTTTTCTAGCATAAGCCCAATGTCGTAAGTATGAGGGTCTTTTTAGTTTCGGGGGTTGACTAAAGAGTTGTACATACTGATGAGACTAACATTTGGGGGTGGGGGGGTTAATCAAAAAATAGAATTAGATGATATTCAAAATAAGTATTCTTAGAAAAACTAGCTCCGGGGGGAAATAGGAAAAGAATATGTCTCTTGCTTTAGAGGGAAAAAATTATTATGTCTAAATAACATGAATATTATGCACCCCATTCAATACCTGTTAATTATACATCTGCAGGCATGCTCAGATTTAGGCCCAGGTGTGCCGGCTCAAGACTGTATGGGGCATTGACCTCACAGAGAGAAAAAAATACCAAATGCAATCCAAAACAGTTATGCGGGGTCAAGGGTACGACGATATTGAAAGCATTTTACCAGAGGCCTCTTAAAGATAAATGATAGAAACTCTACTAGGTTTGTTCATAGATTCACAACCAGCTGTTGAAAATAAACGTAAAACACTCTACAATTGAGGTCCTGGAAATTTTGGAACGAGGGTCGTTGTGGGCGGGTTGGTGGTTTCTCGCCTGAAAATTAGATTATGGATCCTAATAATACTAAAACACTAGCCATATGGCAAGTCAATTAATGTACTATATACATAATATGTCCTCCGCGCTACTCTGATCTTAGGAAAATAAGTACAAGGGGTAGTTTAGGCCCGAGAATTTTGGCTTTGGGTGCCAATGGCGGAAGTGAAAATCTTTCCCTCTTGATAAAATTTTTGTGTACAGGGAGTCTGGGGGTGTTTTGGGGCGGTGCCCGGTTGAATAGTTTAGCGCTATTTGATTATTGTGGTGGCGGGATCTGGGTGTCATGTGTTATTTTCTAGTGGTCTTGCTATTTTCTTTGGGTGGTGAGTAGTGGGGGGTATGGGATGGAGTAGTTTGTTCAATTTCAATGCGCGGGCCCTATTGGTGTTCTTCCGATTTGGGCTGGAATGATGATGTTCGTTACATGGGTTAAAATAGGTTTTGAGAGATTGGTTGGAATATCAGGCTTCGCTGTTTGATGTATGTAGTAATAGGAAGGTTATTAATATTAGGATGGGTGTAAGCAAGGCCGACACTCTTTCCAGCTTGTTCGGGGTGGAGTGAATGGTCACTTAGGCAGGTAGAAAATACCGTTATGGTTTGATGTGCAGTTGGGTTTGAGGGTTGTTTGGGGCGGTGCCCGGTTGTATGGCTCAGCGATTTTGGCTGTTGTGGCGGTGGGTTTCGGGCGGCCGCCCGAAGAATGTGTTAGTTTTCATCTTCGGCTTACAAGACCGATATTTTATTTAAACTATTCGGGCATCATTTTATTAATTTATTTTCTAGTAGTCCTGCTATTGGGATTAGGATAATAAATAGTGAGAAGTATAGGATGGAGGCAATTTGTCCGATTTCAATGAATGGGGGTTCTACTGGTTTTCCTCCGATTCAGGTTAGAATAAGGGTGTTTGCTACCATGGATCAAAATAGGATTTGAGAGATTGGTCGGAATATTAGGCTTCGCTGTTTTGATGTATGTAGTAGTGGGAAGATTATTAAGATTAGGATGGATATAAGCAGGGCCATCACTCCTCCCAGTTTGTTCGGAATAGAGCGAAGGATTGCGTAAGCAAATAGAAAGTACCATTCTGGTTGGATGTGCGGGGGGGTTACTAGTGGGTTTGCAGGGGTAAAGTTTTCTGGGTCTCCCAGGAGGTTTGGGGTTAATAATGAGATTAGTACTAGGGTTAGTAGTATTAGTAGAAATCCTAGAATGTCTTTGTATGAGAAGTATGGGTGGAATGGGATTTTGTCTCCGTTTGATGTAACTCCTGTTGGGTTGTTTGAGCCTGTTTCGTGGAGGAATAAGAGGTGGACAATGCTTGCTCCGGCAATCAGGAATGGGAATAGGAAGTGGAATGCGAAGAATCGGGTTAGGGTGGCTTTGTCTACTGAGAAACCACCTCAGATTCATTGTACTAGTGAGTCTCCCATGTACGGGACTGCTGATAGCAGGTTTGTAATGACTGTGGCCCCTCAGAAGGATATTTGTCCTCATGGGAGGACGTATCCGACAAAGGCTGTGGCTATGACTAGGAGTAATAAGATTACTCCGATGTTTCATGTTTCTTTAAACATGTAAGATCCGTAGTATAGGCCTCGTCCAATGTGAAGGTAGATGCAGATGAAGAATAGTGAGGCCCCATTTGCGTGAATGTTTCGTACAAGTCATCCGTAATTTACGTCTCGACAGATGTGGGCAACTGATGAGAATGCTGAGTATGTGTCTGCTGTGTAGTGTATTGCTAGAAATAATCCTGTTACAATTTGTGTGATGAGGCAGATGCCGAGAAGGGAGCCAAAGTTTCATCAATACGAGATGTTTGACGGTGTTGGAAGGTCGATGAATGAGTTGTTAATAATTTTTATTAGTGGGTGGGTTTTTCGTATAGTGTGGGCCATTGTTTTTGTAGTTGAATACAACATTGATTTTTCAGGTCAGAGGTCTTGGTTAGAGCCCAGGTGAAAATAATGATTTATTTAAGTTTTTTGTTTATGATTGGGGTGTTAGTTGGTTTAGTTGCTGTGGCTTCTAATCCTTCTCCTTATTTTGCCGCTTTTGGTCTAGTTTTGGCGTCTGTTAGTGGTTGTTGTTTGTTGGTTGATTTTGGGGTTTCTTTTTTGTCGCTTGTGTTACTTTTAATTTATCTGGGCGGGATAATGGTTGTTTTTGCATATTCTGCTTCTCTTGCTGCGGAGCCATATCCTGAGGCATGGGGTAATTGGTCTGTTGTGGCTTATGTGTGTGTTTATGTTGCTTTTTTGGTTGGTGGGGGGGTGTTGTTTAATTGCAAGTATTCTATTGTGTACCTGTTTAGTAGTTATTGTGTGGACTTTCGGGTAGTTGGGCTAGACTGAGGAGGAGTTGGGGCTATATATTCTATTGGTGGGCTGTTGTTGGTGGTAGTCGGGTGGGCCCTTCTTTTAACTTTATTTGTGGTGTTGGAGGTTACTCGTGGGGTGTCTCGTGGGGCGTTACGGGCTGTAAGATGTTATAAGGATGAGGAGGATATTGATTATAAAAATTATTATATATATTTTGAGTATGCCTGTTTGGAGATTTGCTGTGGTTTTGATAGGGGGCAGAAACTGGTTTGAAAGTCCCTTTGGTCCAGATTTTTCATATCATAGGGTGTCAGTAATGTGGGTTGAGATGTTTTGTCCAAGGTTAAGTTTTGCTTTGGGTGTAAGGCGGTGGAATACTGTTGGGAAGAAGGCTAGTGTGTTAGAGAAAGTGTGCGTGCTTGTTTTTTGTTTGTTTGAGAAGATAGAGATGTCGATTGCGACCAGTAGGCCTAATAGGGTGATTAGTAGTGCTGTTAATTTTATAGTTGTTGGTATGGTGAGTACTTGTGTCTTTATTGGGGAGGTGCAGTTGATAATAAGTATTCCTGCGATCATGCTACCTCAGGCTAGGCGTGTAATGGGGTTAATTACCAGGTCGTTGTTTTCATTGACGGGAAATATAGGGGTTAGTCGTGGGGTGCTTATTGATGAGAAAAAGATAATTCGGAAGCTGTAGGCTGCAGTAAATGAGGTTGCGACTAGGGTTATAATTAGTGCTCATGAGTTTAAGTGTGAGGTGTTTATTGACTCAATGATGGCGTCTTTAGAAAAGAACCCTGAAAGGTAGGGGGTTCCCGTTAGTGCTAGGCTTCCAATTGTCAGGCAAGTTGTGGTGGTTGGCAGCATTTTTTGTAGTCCTCCCATTTTTCGAATGTCTTGTTCATCATTTAGGCTGTGAATAATGGACCCTGAGCATAAGAATAATATTGCTTTAAAAAAGGCGTGTGTACAAATGTGAAAGAAGGCCAGTTGTGGTTGGTTTAGCCCGATTGTAACTATTATTAAGCCCAATTGACTTGATGTTGAGAATGCTACAATTTTTTTGATGTCATTTTGTGTTAGGGCGCAGGTTGCCGTGAATAGTGTTGTAATTGCGCCAAGACATAGGCAGAATGAGAGAATTGTTTTGTTTTGTTCAATTATTGGTTGAAATCGAATTAGTAAAAAAATTCCGGCTACAACTATTGTGCTTGAGTGTAAGAGGGCTGATACTGGTGTTGGGCCTTCTATGGCTGCTGGAAGTCATGGGTGGAGGCCAAATTGGGCGGATTTTCCCATTGCTGCTAGGATTAGGCCCATGAGTGGGATTGTAGACTCTTTGTTAAATATTATAAATATTTGTTGTATTTCTCATGAGTTTGTATTTATAGACAGTCATGCTATGCTCAGGATTAGACCAATATCTCCAATTCGGTTATATATAACTGCCTGTATGGCGGCAGTATTTGCATCTGATCGAGCATATCATCACCCAATTAGCAGGAAGGACATGATTCCAACGCCTTCTCAGCCGATAAATAGTTGGAACATATTGTTAGCGGAGACTAGGATTATTATTGCTAGTAAGAAAGTCAGTAGGTATTTGAAGAATCGATTGATTTCTTGGTCAGAGTGCATATATCAGATTGCAAATTCTAGGATAGATCATGTAACAAATAGGGCAATTGGTGAAAATAAAACTGAGTACTGGTCGATTTTAATGCTTGATGAAATGTTGAAATTGTATACCACCATTCATGAGAAGTTTATTGTTGTCGATTCTAGTCCAGTGTTCAAGAAGATTAATATTGGTAGTAGGCTTATTATAAATGAGTATTTTACAAAGGTTTTTACCATGACCGGCCATGTTTTTGGTGTCTTAATTATAGATAAAGTTAGTGGAATCGTTAATATGATAAGGGAGAGAATGAATGCTGAGTTAAACATTAATATTGGGTTCATAACTTTTACTTGGAGTTGCACCAAGAGTTTTTGGTTCCTAAAACCAACGGATTACTATTATCCTTTAAAAGTAAGAAAACTGCGGATTTTAACCGCAGGGGCAGATAGTTAGCAGTTTCTGTGTTTCTTAACTTTTCTTGGTGTGTAGAGAGGGTTTAACTTTCATTTTTAGAATCACAATCTAATATTTTTTTAAATTATACGCACATGAGAATATTCCTGAGATGATGGTTGGTTTTATGATGAGGAGGGCTATTGGAAGGAGATGTAGAGTTAGTAGTAGGTGCTCTCGTGTGTGTGAGGGGGAGAGCGGGCTTAGGTGTGGTGATGTTGGGCCTCGTTGTGTCATTAGGAATATGTAGAGGGTATATGATGCTGTAATGAGGGTTCCCGCTCCAGTAATGAGGATTGTCCATGGGGATCAGTTAAACAGTGATACCATAATTGTTAGTTCTCCTCACAGATTTATTGATGGCGGTAGGGCCATATTTGATAGGTTTGTCAGGAGTCATCATGTGGCTATAAGGGGTAGGACTGTCTGTGTTCCGCGGGCTAGAAGAAGGGTTCGGCTGTGGGTTCGTTCGTAGTTTAGGTTTGCTAGGCAGAATAGGGCGGATGAGATGAGCCCGTGTGAGATTATTAGGATGATGGCCCCTGTCATACCTCATGGGGTTTGAATTATAATGGCGGCAATAACTAATCCTATATGGCTAACGGATGAATATGCGATAAGTGATTTTAAGTCCGTTTGTCGTATGCAGATTAGGCCTGTTATTACAACTCCTCATAGTGCTAAGATTATGAACGGGTAGGATATTTCTTTGGTGAGCGGGGTGAGAATAGTGGTGATTCGAATAATGCCATATCCGCCCAGTTTGAGAAGAACTGCTGCTAGGATTATTGATCCTGCGATTGGTGCTTCTACGTGAGCTTTTGGCAATCAGAGGTGAATTCCGTAGAGTGGTATTTTTACCATGAATGCTAGTAGGCAGGCCAGTCATAGGATTTTGTTTGAGTTGTTTTGGGTTATTATTGGTTCTATTATGTTTATTAGGGTTAATGATAGTGATCCTATGGTGGTTTGAAGTGTTAGGAGGGCAATTAATAGTGGGAGAGATCCGGCTAGCGTATAAAATAAAAAGTATGTCCCTGCGTTTAGCCGTTCAGCCTGGTTACCTCATCGTGTAATGATTACTAGCGTTGGGATTAGTGTTGCCTCGAAGGCGATATAAAATATAATTAATTCTGTTGATGAAAATGCAGTAATTAATGATATTTGTAGGAGCGTGAGTATGATTAAGTAGGTTCGTTGTCGTGATGGTGGGTTTGTTTTTAGGTGATTTTGGCTGGCTAGGGTTATTAGTGGTAACAGTCAGCATGTAAGGATTATAAGTGGGGATGAGATTGGGTCTACTGTTATGTATTGGTTTGTTATTGTTGAGATCTCGAATGGGAGGTTAAATCATGTTAGACTTGCTATGGCGATAATGGAGCTGTTCAGTATAAAGTGAGTTCATAATCATTTAGGGGTTGCTAGTCATGCCAGTGGGAGGAGCATGGTAGTTGGAATTAAAATTTTTAACATTTTAGGAGGTTAAGGTTTTTTAGGTGGTCTGTTCCGTGTGTTCGAGTTGTTGCTACTATTAGTGCCAAGCCAGTGCTGGCTTCACATGCAGAGAGGGTTAATAGGAATATTGGTAGTGAAAGGCTAGACCCCGTGTTTATTTGTACTGATAGTGCAGAGATAGCAATAAATATTGCTAGTATTATTCCCTCTAAACAAAGGAGGGCGGATAAAAAGTGTGTTCGATGTAGTATAAGCCCAGTAATGCTCAGTGAAAATGCTGATGTAATAGTAAAGAGTGTTGGTGACATAGAGTATTTTTGGGGTCAAACCAAAATTTACTGAGTCGAAATCAGTGTTCTTATTTAGATTAAATACTCACTCAGCTCACTCTAAGCCTCCTTGGACTCATTCGTATAGTAACCCGGCCGTCAAGAGGAGGAGAATAATAGTTGATCATAGTAGTGTGTTTGTTGGTGATATTTGTGAGGCTCATGGGGTTGGTAGGAGGAGGGCAATTTCTAGGTCGAACAGGAGGAATAGAATGGCAATTAGGAAGAATCGAATTGAAAATGGTAATCGAGCTGAGCCCAGCGGGTCAAATCCGCATTCGTATGGGGATAGTTTCTCTGTGTCTGGGTTATTTAGTGGGAGTCAGAATCCTACGGTAATAAGGAGTATTGATAAGGCCGTTGTGATTAGAAGTATTAGTATGATTAAGTTCATTGTCTTTTCTTAGACTTTTAGCTAAGATCAAGTAATTGGAAATCACTTATACTTATTGTACTAAAAAGACATGATCCTCATCAGTAGATAGATACATATAAGAATAGTCATACTACGTCAACAAAGTGTCAATATCATGCTGCTGCTTCAAAGCCAAAGTGGTGGTTCGATGTGAAGTGGAATTTTATTTGTCGCAGGAGGCATACGGACAGGAATAGGGAGCCAATGATCACGTGAAGTCCGTGGAATCCGGTTGCAACAAAGAAGGTTGAGCCATAGATGCCGTCTGCGATTGTAAATGGGGCTTCGTAGTACTCTATGGCTTGTAGGGCGGTGAAGTATAGTCCTAGAATAATTGTGAGGAGTAAGGATTGGATGGCCTCTTTTCGGCTTCCTTGTATAATGCTGTGGTGGGCTCATGTTACTGTTACGCCGGAGGCTAGTAGTACGGCGGTGTTTAGTAGAGGAACTTCGAATGGGTCTAGTGGTGTGATTCCTGTTGGGGGTCAGCATTCCCCTAGCTCTGGGGTTGGGGCGAGGCTTGAGTTGTAGAATGCTCAGAAGAAGCCAAGGAAGAAAAAGACTTCTGAGGTAATAAATAGAATTATTCCGTATCGGAGGCCCTTTTGAACTGGCGGAGTGTGGTGGCCTTGGAATGTGCCTTCTCGTACGATGTCTCGTCATCATTGAATTATTGTTAGTAGCATAATTGCTAGTCCTAATTCTAGGAGGGTTATTGATCCGAAATGAAATCATATTGCTAAACCTGAGGTCAGTAAGAGTGCTGCGATGGCTCCTGTGAGAGGTCAAGGGCTTGGGTCTACTATGTGATAGGCGTGTGCTTGGTGTGCCATTATACGTTTTCTTGTAGATATAGGCTTAGTAGGAGCACAAATACGTATGCTTGAATTATAGCGACTGCAACCTCCAAAAGTGTAAGGAGTAGCAGGATAATCATGGCTAGCACAGACACTGTTGGTATTATTGGCATTAAGACAAGTACTGCTGTTGAGATTAGTTGGATAAGGAGGTGTCCTGCTGTTAGGTTGGCTGTTAGTCGTACTCCCAGGGCTAGTGGTCGAATGAATAGGCTAATTGTCTCAATGATAATAAGGATTGGGATGAGGGGAGTAGGTGTTCCTTCTGGTAGTATATGTCCTAGGGCTGCGGTTGGTTGGTTCCGTAACCCTATTAATACTGTGGCAAGTCATAATGGGACGGCAAGTCCCAGGTTCAGTGAGAGTTGTGTTGTAGGGGTGAATGTATATGGCAGGAGGCCTAGCAGGTTTATTGTAATTAGGAGTATTATTAGTGATGTTAATATAAGAGATCAATTGTGTCCTTTTGTGTTAATGGGGAGTATTAGTTGTTTAATAGAGACACCAAAGAGTCAGGTTTGTGTGGTTGTGAGTCGGTTGTTTAGTCAGTGGTTTGTTGGTTTGGGGAATAGAAGTCATGGAAGCAGTAGGGCCAGACCTATTAGCGGTAATCCAAAGAGGGTTGGGCTTAGGAATTGATCAAAGAAGCTTAGGTTCATGGTCAGTTTCAGGGTTGTATTTTTTCTTTTTGTGTATTTTGTGGGGTTGGGTTATTTTGGTATTTAAAGTTGTTAACTTTAGATGTTAAAATTGTCAAGTAAATAATTCATGATGATAAGAAAATGGCAAATCATGGGTAGGGGTTGAGTTGTGGCATATCATTAAGGGTGGTTGGTGGTCACCGATCTTTAGCTTAAAAGGCTATTGCTTATCCGTGAAAGCTTCTTAATGATGCTTCTATTATTGATGAAGATCATTTTTGGAAGTGGCTTAGGGGTGCCGCTTCTACGACAATTGGCATAAAGCTGTGGTTTGCTCCACAGATTTCTGAGCATTGCCCATAGAATACCCCAGGGCGAGATGCGATGAAGGTTGTTTGGTTAAGTCGGCCAGGAATTGCGTCTGTTTTTACGCCCATTGACGGGACAGCCCATGAGTGTAGGACATCTTCTGCTGAGATAAGTATTCGAATTGGGGATTCTATGGGCACTACTATTCGATTATCAACTTCTAATAGTCGGAATTGGCCTGGGGTGAGGTTTTGGGTTGGTAGTATATATGAGTCAAATACAAGGTCTTCATAATTTGTAAATTCATAGCTTCAGTATCATTGGTGGCCGATGGCTTTAACTGTTAGGTGCGGGTCGCTAATTTCGTCTATTAGGTATAAGATTCGTAATGAGGGGAGGGCAATGACAATTAAAATGATAGCAGGCATGATTGTTCATACTATTTCAATTTCTTGGGCGTCTATGGCATTTGTGTTTGTTAGTTTTGTTGTCATTATTGTTGTAATAATGTAAAGTACTAGTGTGCTAATTAAAAAAACGGCCATTAAGGCATGGTCGTGGAAGTGTAATAGTTCTTCTATAATCGGTGATGCGGCGTCTTGAAAACCTAGTTGTGACGGGTGGGCCATGTAAGATGTACAAGGTTTAAACTAATAATTAAGCCTTGACAAGGCTTTGTAATATATTTTACTAACATCTTGAAGAAGGTGGTAGATTGGTAATACGGCTGACTTGAAATCGGTTTAAGGGGGTTCGATTCCTTCCCTTCTTGTTAGTGGGTTCGGGCTTGTACAAATGATGGCTCTTCAAATGTGTGGTATGGTGGCGGGCATCCGTGCAACCATTCAATATTTGTTGGTGTGAGTTCTGTAGTTATGATTTCTCGCTTAGATGCAAATGCTTCTCAGATGATGAACATTATTATAATTACGGCGACTAGCGAGATTAGCGATCCGATTGATGACACTGTATTTCATAGTGTATAGGCGTCTGGGTAGTCTGAGTACCGTCGTGGCATTCCGGCGAGGCCCAGGAAGTGTTGTGGGAAGAATGTAAGATTTACTCCAATAAATATCACCCCAAAGTGAATTTTAGATCATGTCGGGTGGAGGGTGTAGCCTGAGAATAGTGGGAATCAGTGAACGAATCCGCCCATAATTGCAAAAACGGCCCCTATAGACAATACGTAGTGGAAATGGGCTACTACGTAATATGTGTCGTGCAGTACAATATCCAGTGATGAGTTTGCTAGAATAATGCCTGTAAGGCCACCTACTGTGAATAAGAAGATGAACCCAAGGGCTCAAAGTATTGGGGCGTCTCATTTAATAGAGCCTCCATGCATGGTTGCAAGCCAACTAAAGACTTTTACGCCGGTTGGAATAGCAATGATTATAGTGGCGGATGTGAAGTAAGCTCGTGTGTCTACGTTAAGGTCTACAGTGAACATGTGGTGGGCTCATACAATAAATCCTAGTAAACCAATTGATATTATAGCTCAAACTATGCCCATATATCCGAAAGGTTCTTTTTTTGTTGAGTAGTATGTAACAATGTGAGAGATTATACCAAATCCGGGAAGGATTAGAATATAGACTTCTGGGTGACCAAAGAATCAGAATAGGTGTTGGTAGAGTACAGGGTCTCCTCCTCCGGCCGGGTCAAAGAATGTTGTGTTTAGATTACGGTCGGTTAGAAGCATGGTGATACCAGCCGCTAGTACAGGGAGGGATAGGAGTAGTAGAATGGCTGTGATTAAAACTGATCATACAAAAAGAGGCGTTTGATATTGTGTCATTGATGGGGGTTTTATGTTAATTGATGTTGTGATAAAGTTAATTGCACCTAGGATTGAAGATACGCCTGCGAGGTGGAGGGAGAAGATTGTTAGGTCGACTGATGCCCCTGCGTGTGCAAGGTTGCCAGCTAATGGGGGGTATACAGTCCACCCGGTTCCCGCCCCCGCTTCTACACCTGATGAGGCAAGAAGGAGGAGGAATGATGGTGGGAGGAGTCAGAAGCTTATGTTATTTATTCGTGGGAAGGCCATATCTGGGGCTCCGATTATTAATGGTAAGAGTCAGTTTCCGAACCCTCCAATTATTACTGGCATTACCATAAAAAAAATTATAACAAAGGCATGAGCTGTAACAATCACGTTATAGATTTGATCGTCGCCAAGTAGAGCACCTGGTTGGCTAAGTTCGGCTCGAATTAGTAGGCTTAGTGCTGTACCAACTATGCCAGCTCAGGCACCAAAGATTAGGTAAAGGGTGCCAATGTCTTTATGGTTTGTGGAGAATAGTCATCGGGTGATTATCACTGGTAAAGTGGCCGAAGTAGGTGCAAGATTGTAGCCCTTGTTATAAAGGTTAAGCCCTTTTTTTACCAAGCCCTGTGGTGTCTAGCATGTAAAATTGCAAATTTTAAAGAGCAGAGTTACTTCTGCCGGGGCTTCTCCCGCTTTTCCCCCCCCACAAGCGGGAGAAGTAGACTAAAGCTTGTTGGATTGAGCGTTTAGCTGTTAACTAAAAGGTCGCAGGGTTAGAGCCTGCTAGTCTAGAAGGTCTTAGCTTAGTTAAAGTGTCTGGGTTGCATTCAGAAGATGTGGGATAGAGTCCTGCAGGTCTTATCAAAGACTAGAAGGTTTTAACTTCTGCTTAAGACTTTGAAGGTCTTTGGTCTTATTATCCTAAGTCTTTAGTTTAGTATTGCTAGTAGTGTTGGTGTGATTGGTAGTATTATTGTAGTTAGTATAATTATTGTTGGTAAGATTTGTATTTGGTTATGGGTTATTCGTCAGGTTATGTTGGAGTTTGATGTGTTTGGTGCGGTAGTTAGTGAGATTGCATATGATAGTCGTAAGTAGAAGAATAGGCTTAGTAGTGCAGATATAGCTATTAGTGTGGACACGGCCCCTAGGTGCTGTTTGGTTATTTCTTGTAGGATAAGTCATTTTGGTAGGAATCCTGATGTTGGGGGTAGGCCTCCTAGGGCTATGAGTGTGACTATTATTGATGATGCTAGTAGTGGGGTTTTCAGTCAAGATGTTGAAAGTTTGTTAATATTTGTTGAGTTTAGGGTTGTTATTATTAAGAACATTGATGATGTTAGTATTAGGTAGATTATTAGGTTAAGGGTTGTTAAATTTGGGGAGAAAGAGAGGACTAGTGTTATTCACCCAAGGTGGGCGATAGATGAATATGCTATTATTTTTCGGATTTGTGTTTGGTTAAGTCCCCCTCATCCTCCAATTACTGCTGATAATACGGCTATTGTAATTAGCAGGTTTGTGTTTAATTGGTGATTGGTTATAATTATTAAGGATATTGGGGCTAATTTTTGTCATGTTGCAAGGATTAGGCATGTTGTTAGGTTTAACCCTTGTATGACGTCTGGTAGTCACAGATGAAAAGGGGCGATTCCAAGTTTAATAGCTAGGGCAACTGTTAATATAAATGTTGATGAGTTATCATTTATGGTGATAATTGTTCATTCTCCTGTAGTCCATGCGTTTATGATTGTAGAAAATAAGATTAAGGCCGATGCGGTGGCTTGCGTTAGGAAGTATTTTGTGGCTGATTCTGTTGATCGTGGGTGGTGTATTTTTGTTATTAGGGGGATTATTGCTAGTGTATTAATTTCTAGTCCTACTCATGCCAGAAATCAATGGGAGCTTGAGAGAGTTGTAATTGTTCCTACTGCTAGGCTCGACAACAGGATTGATAATGCATACGGGTTCATTAGTAAAAGAAGGATTTTAACCAACATGTTTGGGGTATGGGCCCAAAAGCTTAGTTTAGCTTATTTTACTAGTAAAAAGTGGTGTAGTGGAAGCACGAGGGGTTTTGATCTCCTTTGGGTAGGTTCGAGTCCTATTTTTTTATATAGGAGATGAGAGGGTTTGAACCTCTGTGTATTACTCTATCAAAGTAAGCCCTATCTTTCGGGCACATGTCCTATAGTGCAGGGGGAACACCGGATGTTAAAATTGGTAATGAGATGTGTATTAGTGTCAGTCCAATTGTAATTGGCAGAAAGTTTTTTCAGATAAGGTGTATTAGCTGGTCATAGCGGAATCGGGGGTATGATGCTCGTACCCATAGAAATATAATGGATAGGGCGGATGCTTTTATTATCAGGTTGATTGTGAGTATTTCTGGTTGTAGGTGGTTAATTGTTGTTCCTAAAAATAAAATAGTTGAAAGGGCATTTATTAGTAAAATATTTGAGTATTCTGCTAGAAAAAATAGTGCGAATGGTCCTCCGGCGTATTCTACGTTGAAGCCTGATACTAGCTCTGACTCTCCTTCTGTTAAATCAAAGGGGGCTCGATTTGTTTCTGCTAAGGTTGAGATAAATCATATTGCTGCTATTGGTCATGCTGGTATGACAAGTCATATTGGTTCTTGCAGTGTGTTGAAGCTTATTAAGGCGAAGCTCCCTGTTATTAAAATAAGACACAGGAGAATAAGTCCTAGTGTTACTTCATATGAGATGGTTTGTGCTACTGCGCGTAGCGCCCCAATTAATGCGTATTTTGAGTTGGATGATCATCCTGAGCCTAAGATTGAGTACACAGCTAAGCTTGATATGGCTAATATGAATAATACCCCAAGGCTAAGACTTGATAGTATAAATGGCATTGGAAGGGGAATTCAGATTATTAGTGCTAGTGTTAGTGCTATTATGGGTATTATGATAAATAAGGTCTGCGAGGATGTAGACGGTCGGATGGGTTCTTTAATAAATAGTTTTATTCCGTCGGCGATTGGCTGTAATAGTCCTATTGGCCCTACGATGTTTGGGCCTTTGCGGAGTTGTATATATCCTAACACTTTTCGTTCAACTAGTGTAAGGAATGCTACAGCTAATAAGATCGGGATGATATATAGTAGTGGGTTGATGAGTATTTGTAGGATGTGCATAGTTAAGAAGAGGAGTTGAACCTCTGGGTGAAAGGGCTTAGGTCTTTTGCAATTACCGGGCTCTGCCATCTTAACTTTATCCTGTTCTAGGATGTGTTTGTGTGTGCGTGTTTTATTTGTTTTCAACTGTGTAAGAGCATTGTTTGGTAATGGGCTCTATTTTTTCGGTCCTTTCGTACTAGAAAAAATTTTTTATAGATAGAAACTGACCTGGATTACTCCGGTCTGAACTCAGATCACGTAGGACTTTAATCGTTGAACAAACGAACCTTTAATAGCGGCTGCACCATTTGGGTGTCCTGATCCAACATCGAGGTCGTAAACCCATTCGTCGATATGGACTCTTAGAAAGGATTGCGCTGTTATCCCTAGGGTAACTTGGTTCGTTGGTCACTTAGTGGATCATTTATAATAAATTTTTTAATTTTCGAAGTGTTATTCTAAATTGTTTATCTCGGAGGATTTCTTTTTCTCCGCGGTCGCCCCAACCAAAAACTTGTATTATAGCTATGTGGTTTTATTTTTTTCCTGTTGGTTGAAATATTATAGTAGTTAATAGCGTGTTTAAAGCTCCATAGGGTCTTCTCGTCTTATATATTCATTTCCGCTTCTGCACGAAAAGATAAATTTCATTGATTGGATTAAAGAGACAGTTGAACTTTCGTTTTGCCTTTCATACAGGTCTTTATTTAAAAGACAAGTGATTACGCTACCTTTGCACGGTCATGATACCGCGGCCGTTGAAATTAGTCACTGGGCAGGCGGGACCTCTTATACTTAATTGTTGGCAAGAGGCGATGTTTTTGGTAAACAGGCGAAGTTCACGATTGCCGAGTTCCTTTTTAATCTTTTAATCTTTCTTTGATGCTCCTGTGTCGGGTTAACGGTTTGTTAAATGTGTGTTTTTTAGTTTGTGTCGTATTTGGTCGTTAATTATCAGTGATTGTTTCGTTCTGATTTACACGTGCATTTAGAGAGTGTTCTCTTATTACTCATTCTAGTATAAACTTATCTACTATGTAGATGGGCTTGATGTGTTGTGTGAATTTAGATTTTTTATAGGGATAATAAGGTTTAATGTTAATTGGGCTTTGACGCTTTCTTGATGGTGGCTGCTTTTAGGCCTACATGGTTAAATACTTTTGTAAATATAATCTTTATTCATGTTGTAGGTTGTGTCCTTTATTAATAAAGCTGTACCTTTATTAATTAACTTTAAAGTGCTATTTTTATTTTTTATTAATTAAAAAGCAATTTGAGCTGAACTAAGATTCATTTCTCAAGCAACCAGCTATCACTAGGCTCGTTAGGTTTTTCGCCTCTACTCAAAAGTCATCCCACTCTTTTGCCACAGAGAAGGGTTGGCCCTGATTAGTGCTGCTTTTGAGTAGCTCGTCTAGTTTCGGGGGGGTTAACTTTATTTCTTTTTGTTAAGTTTTACTTACTAGGCCATTATGCAAAAGGTACAAGGTTTAGTCTTTTCTTTTATTTGTTTTATTATGTTTCATTTTTATTTCATCTTTCCTTTACAGTACTTTTTCTATTGCTCATGTTGAAGTTTCTATCGCCCATACTACTTAGTTAAATGGTTTGTTTTGTCTATTATTAGATTCTTAGTGTGTTGGCTAGAATTATAACTCAGCTCAACTCGGATTTAACGGGTGTATTCTTGGTGTAAGCAAGATGCTTTGTATTAAGCTATGCGCTGATGTTCCAAGTTCACCTTCCGGTAGACTTACCATGTTACGACTTGCCTCTTCTTTTTTATTTTTTGGTTTATGTATTTTTTACGTTGTTTGAAGAGGGTGACGGGCGGTGTGTGCGCGCTCCATTGCCGGCTTAAAAAGAACGCTCTTTTTTCTTTTTACTGCTAAATCCTCCTTTGGAGTTTTGTTTCACAAACTCTTTCGTGTTTTCTAGGTTAGAAAATGTAGCCCATTTCTTCCCATCTTATGTGCTACACCTTGACCTGACGTTTTTATGTTTATAGTTGTGCCTGCTGTTTATCCTTTGGAGGGCGGGCTGGACGGTGGTATATAGGCTGTATTGGCAACAGATGGTGAGGTTTATCGGGGATTATCGATTATAGAACAGGCTCCTCTAGGTGGGTGTAGAGCACCGCCAAGTCCTTTGAGTTTTAAGCTGTTGCTCGTAGTACTCTGGCGGATTGGTCAAAGTTTATGGTTAGGCATAGTGGGGTATCTAATCCCAGTTTGTGTCCTAACTGTCGTGGGTTCAAGCTTATTTTGTAGAGTTTCTTTCGATGTTGTGTTTGTTTATAACTATTGCGTGCGACAGCAGAGTTAGTTTTTAGTTCTATTTATTGTGATCTCTAACCACCCTTTGGGCCGATTTTATTAACTTGAGTCTCTCGTATAACCGCGGTGGCTGGCACGAGATTTACCGACTCTGTTTACTATCACTGGTTCAAGCTTGTTTCGCTTATTTTTCAATGTTTATCACTGCTGAGTTCCCTTGGGGGCGTGGCTTAACAAGATGTCTTTGGCAGAAGTGGTGCCTGATATCCGCTCCTCATTTACTTATTGGTTGTAGAGGGCATTTTCACGGGGGTGCTGATACTTGCATGTGTAGGTGTAGTTAAAATTAATAGTAAGGCTAGGACCAAACCTTTGTGTTCATGAGATGTTTTAAAATCTATCTTAGCATTTTCAGTGCTATGCTTTAATATAAGCTACATTAAC